GCCGGCATATTCGGGTCCAATACGTTGTTGTATCCCTGCGGATATTTCTCTTTCTAACCAAACAATCACGAGTACACCTATTGTGATTCCTAATACAAGAGTCAAAATGGGGATAAGTATCCATATGATCCCATAGACTTCTTTTAGGGATTCCAATTTGAAAAAAGAATTAATAGCCTGTAGTTCGGTTGTATCAATTATCATTTTAACGATCAACTTCTCCCATAATAATATCTATGCTACCTAGTATCGTCATAATATCAGCCAATTTCATTCTTTTAACTAACTGAGGAAGAATTTGCAAATTGATAAAACCCGGTGGACGAATTTTCCATCTCCAAGGAAAAACACTGCGATCTCCTACCAGAAAAATTCCCAATTCTCCTTTTGGTGCCTCGACTCTCACATAAAGTTCTTGTTTCGACAATTCAAAGGTCGGAGAAGGTTTTTTACTAATAAATCGATATTCAAAATCATTCCATTCGGGATCTTTTACTCTATCAATATCAAAACGCCGGATTTCTAAATTCTCATAAGGTCCTCCTGGAATTCCTTCCAGAGCCTGTTGTATAATTTTTATAGATTCTGTCATTTCGCGGATTCGTACTAAATAACGAGCTAATGAATCCCCTTCGTTTTGCCATTGAACCTCCCAATCAAATTCGTCGTAACACTCATAATGATCAACTTTACGAAGATCCCATTGTATTCCGGAAGCTCGTAGCATTGGTCCTGATAAACCCCAATTTAGTGCTTCTTCTCCGCCGATAATGCCTACGCCTTCAACTCGTTCTAAAAAAATAGGATTACGTGTAATAAGTTTTTGATATTCAGCAACCCCTGTTAAAAAGTAATCGCAAAAATCCAAACATTTATCTATCCAGCCATGAGGTAGATCAGCAGCTACTCCTCCTATGCGAAAAAAATTATGCATCATTCGCATGCCGGTAGCAGCTTCGAATAGGTCATATATCAATTCTCTTTCTCGAAAAATATAGAAGAAGGGGGTCTGTGCGCCAATATCTGCCATAAAGGGACCAAGCCATAACAAATGGGAAGCTATACGACTCAACTCCAACAAAATGGCTCGGATATAGCTAGCTCTTTTAGGTACTTGAATATTTCCTAATTGTTCAGGCCCATTTACGGTTATTGCTTCTGTGAACATAGTAGCTAAATAATCCCAACGTGTTACATAGGGTAAATATTGTATAATTGTTCGATTTTCCGCAATTTTCTCCATCCCTCTGTGTAAATAACCCAATATTGGTTCACAATCAATAACATCTTCGCCATCTAAAGTAACGATGAGTCGAAGAACACCGTGCATTGATGGGTGATGAGGGCCCATATTGACTATCATTAGGTCTTTTCTTGTAGCTGGTACAGTCATAAGTTTTTTACCGATTCATTCTTCCATGAATTGCTGAAAGTGAAAAGAAGTTTATCAAAATTTAAACGAATAAAAAATAAGTACTTAAAATGACACGACTCTTCCAATTAACGAGTTTTGGTCTCTCGAATACTCAACAGACCGATTAATTCTTTATAACGTACTCTATTTTTTTTTGCCAAATAAGCCAACAGCCGTTGACGTTTTCCCAAAATTTTTCGTAAGCCTCTTTGAGATGAATAGTCTTTTTTGTGCAATTCCAAATGTGAAGTAAGTCTCCGTATCTTATTGGTAAAACGGAATACTTGAAATTCAACAGACCCCCTCTTTTCTTCTTCAGAAATGACTGAAATGAGTGTATTTTTTACCATAAAAGATTGCTCCCCTCCCTTTTTACAGATATGGTTTTTTACCGATGAGTAATAATAATGGTATTTATTTTAATGTGGTATATATAATAATTTGAATTTCTTTATGGACTCCTAATTTTATTAATTTACATTAATTAATTCCGTTTTAAATTAAATTTGATTCAGATAGGAATAGAAAAAAGTGATACATTTTTCTATTCAGAAAGGGACATAATTTAGACCTAAAATGAATAAGATTTTGTTAATTGATTTCTAGGTCTAATTGATATGTTATTCGTTTTATTATCTATATTAAAAATGAAAATGGGATGTAAAACAGGTTATGTGTGAATCTCTTTCCTTTCATATACCCTACAGGATAGAGCATATATACGAAAAATGTACTATCAATAACTTTTCAATCGTGGATACATATATATCCTTAACATACTGAAACGACTGCCGTTATTGGTATCAAACCAATAGCGATTCATACAAGCCAAATCTTCTAATCGATAATTAGGCCAAAGAAAAAACTTTAATTTAATTAATTCTTTTTTATCTTTATCAAGATCTTTCCTTTTGTCCAAAAGTTGACTAGAGTTGTTCTTGGTACAAAATACTGAATTTTTATCAACACTATTCCTATTTTTTGAAGTGAAACAAATTAGGATTCTCAACTCTCTACGGCGCCTGGTCGATAAAATATTTTCAGGAACAAGTAAATCAAAACGATTCTTATCAATGTATGTTTGTTCTCGGTATCCTTGATTAGTTTGGTGCTTACTCTTCACTGAAATACCTAAGACTTGATACATAATGAATTGTCCATCATTTTTTACAGACAGGCGGTCGGGTTCGATAACCAATACTCCCCTTTTGATCAATTCTGTAAGACTTAAATTCTTCTGAATCAGCATTATATCCAAACTCATTTCTCTTCGTTGAATCGAGGATATAGTAATTTTTCTTGGATTTATCAGTCGAAGCAGGAGACAATATATTTTGACATTATTGATCATTCTTTGATTCAAAGCATCGCCCCATCTTAATTGAAAAACTAAATAACGTTTTAAGAAGAAATCCAGTTCTGCTTCCGTTTTACTTTTGTATTGTTTTTTCTTTTTACCCGCTTTTATCTTTGATACTGCATAATCCTCTTCATTATCTTTTTCTTGCTTTGTCCTTGTTGGGGGAACGGATCCAAGATTCCCCTGTTTTTGTGCATCCGATCTAAGATCTTCTCGGCCCGCAGGGGGTTCTTTTTCTTTTTGATTCTGATTTTGATTCTTTATTTGTTTATTTGATGGTATAACACATTCCGTCTTTTTCTTTCCATTGACGTTTTTATTGTTACTAATAACGCTTTCATTTAGATTCAAATTGAAAAGAAGTGCTTTGCTTGGTATAACCCACGGTTTCATTTTATATAGATTATAAAGGAGTACGAATTCTGGAAAGAACCAAAATTCCAGACGCGAGATGGGACGATTTAATATTTCTTCATTCATTCCCATCCAATCCAAAAAAACTTTTTTTGGACTTGGCGAGTTTATTTTGGGATTTTGCGGAAGCAGAAGATAAAAAAGGCCTTTTTTATCAATTTTATCAATTATTTGATAATTGTTAGTACCAATCTTAGTATTTTGATTACTCTTAGTATCGATCTTGACCCAGGATTCAATATCGATCCTTTTTCTAAGATAAAATTTGATGATTTTCCAATCAAAATATTTTCTATCGGTATTTTTTTCCATATATCTAATATCACCCTTTACTAGATAAGGATTGATAGGGATACGCCCCAACATATCAAAAAGGTTGTGTTTATATGTGTTAGAATTAGAATAAAAATCTTGATTCTTATTTACTTGTACTTGAAAGGGTGATTCATAAATAGATGGGTCCCTCATTTTTTCATAATTAATATATTTATATGATAAAAAATCATATCTAGAGTTTTTTTGAAAATTCTCTTTTTGATTCAATAATGAATATACTTCAGAATCCTTTTGTTTTTTGTAATGGCCCTTTTCATATGAATTCAATTTGAAATTTGGATTTTGAGCCATATGATGTTGATTAACTCTATTTCTCCATTTTTCTGATATTAATTTAGACCATCTAATTGAGGGTAAATCGTATTGATAATGTCCTTTTAACCAACCTTTCCATTGATCCATCCCATAACTCGGAAGTTTCTTAAGACTTAATTCGTTTTGAATTATTCCTTGTTTTTCATTTTCAAACGAATGCTTTATTTCAGTTTTAAGAAAAAAAGAGGTTCCGAGATAGTGAAAAAAGGATCTTAATTTATACAAGTTACTAACTTGAGTTTGTGATAATTTGTAAAATACATATGCTTGTGACAAGTAGGATAAATCACAAAAAATATGTGAATTTGTCTTATTGTTAATAGTATCAATTGATTTTTTTATAGTCGAAATAAAGTAAATTGTATTTTGATTTTTTTTATTAATTCTTTCTTGATTTGCTTTATTAATGGATTTATCCATAATTTTTTTTATTGAATCAATAAAAAGTTGTGTATTGAGTCTGGGAATATTAATGGTAAATAAAAATATATTTATGTATATTCTTTCAACGAAAATTTTTATAAAAGAATCGAATTTAGAGAATAATCGAGCATTTCTTTTTTTTAATATTTGCCAAATGTTTTTTGGCAATTCTAATCTTTTAGTATTACAATTTCTTTTATTAGGACTTATATATATTCTTGGCGTTGGGGTTATTTTTTTTTTTTCTTTTATAATTCTTTCTATTTGATTTCTGATTGTACTTGTTCTATGAGTCATATCCTTCTTTTTTTTTTCTGTCAGTGAAGAATTTGTCCAATTTGGGGAGTTAATTTTACTAAAGGATTCATGAATTATCTGATTGCTGATTATCGAATCTTTTTCGTTTTTAGTTTCATTCGACTCATATACTTCTTTGAATCTAAATAATATAATTGGATTTAATTTAGAAAGTTCTTTTATTAGTCTTTTTAGAGATAAAAAACTTTCGATAATCCATTTTTTTGTTTCTTTTGAAACTCTTAGAAGTAATTTTGTTTTTCCCTTTAAAACTTTTAGAGCTAGAAAATATGCCCTTTTGAATTTTATAATTTTTGTTTCCAGCTCCTTAACAGCGGGCTCAAAAAAAGAAGGTTGTTTTCTGGGAGAACCAAACGGAAGTTCAGTTTCCATTCCCCAAACTGTTAAAAAACAAAAATCATCTTTTTGTTTTTTCTTTTT